TCATTCAATACGACAGTATGAACACGATACCAAGGCAAACCCATGGAAATACCTCTTTATCAAAGAAAAATAGACACTATGTAACTTTATTGCATTAGAAAAAACTATGCTATTGATATTCTCTTTTCAGTGGATTATCTCGAAGCAAGGGTTAATGTTAATATTTGTATTTGTTCTATTCTGTTGGTACTAATGGAACAATTCTGTTCGTAGGAACAAAGATAAACAGATCTATTCTATACCCAATAAGTACCAATACGCAATGGGGGTTGATCCCATTTTCTATGAGTGAATGCACCCATACTTGTTCATCATTCGAAGGCCCTATTCGTAAAAATTTTCCTTTATTCATTCTGTCTTCTTTTATGAACTTATCCAATCTAAGGATAAAATATGATGAAGGCCAATATTATGAAGACAATAAACTCATTGTTACGTTTCCATACCAAAGTGAAATAAAGTACTAAATTCTTTTTTCTGTTTTTTTATGCCTATTGGTGTTCCAAAAGTGCCTTTTCGAAATCCTGGAGAGGACGATATATCTTGGATTGACGTATAGTGCGGCTTGTCAGATATATTGGGTCATATGGTATTTTCCCGTTCTCTCCCTCGATCGAGATATCCTCTGTTTCGCCCAAGAAAGATTGATTGAATCATCAACAATTTGGAGCGTGAAGTTCAATTAGATCCATTTTATTTTTGGGGGGATCCAGATTAATATTATCAAATAATTTATGGTTGGCTTAGTTGGATCAATAAAATGAAGTATACAGGCTCCGTTTATAAAAAACCCAATTGGTAATATATGATTACTATATTGTATCATAAATGATTTTATTTATAAATAGAAATAGGAGTGATCTCAAACTGTTAATCAATCGAGTAATAGGATGAATACGTCGAATATTTGGTGAAGACATGAAATAAATAAAAAAAGGAAGTTGTAGTAAAAAGAAGTGGTATTGGGGGCATTTGTCCTATATGTGCAAATCGAAGTCGATCGGATCTTTACCCGGAGTAGAGCATAAACCTAAAAAAATTAAGAAGGCCCATTTAGAAACAAGAAAATGACATCGTGATTTGGATCGGATCTCGATGAGACAATACATCAATGATAAGTTAGTTCGATAAGTTTAATGAATTCTTTTTTTTTTATTTTATATATATTTATATATATTATATGGAAGGGTCAAAACTCATCTTTCTTGAAAAATCGAAGAAAAAGCCCCCTCGTTTTAGAAAGAGCTTGCTATGAAAAAAAAGAGGGCTGGAATCTACACATTGATTCTTTTTCGCGATTTTTTTTAGAACCGTATGCATCAAAAGGTGCATGTACGGTTCCTGAGGGATACAATTTTATCCTAATCAACCGACTTTATCGAGAAAGATTACTTTTTTTAGGCCAAGAGGTTGAGAGCGAGATCTCGAATCAACTTATTGGTCTTATGATATATCTCAGTATAGAGGATGAAAACAAAGATCTGTATTTTTTTATAAATTCTCCTGGCGGATGGGTACTACCCGGAATAGCTATTTATGATACTATGCAATTTGTGCCACCAGAGGTACATACAATATGCCTGGGATTAGCCGCTTCAATGGGATCTTTTATCCTGGTCGGAGGAACAATTACCAAACGTCTAGCATTCCCTCACGCTTGGCGCCAATGAGTTTTTTATTTGATAGAAAAAAGCAGACTATGCCTTCGCCATATGAAATATGAATATTAAGTAATAATAGCATGGCACTTCGAATTCGATATGAGAAAATTCTTTATTGTTTTTTTTTTCAAAACATTAGATTATGTATCGAAAGAGAAGTATGAGATAAAGGGTATTTCCGATTTTATCTTATCTATCGGGGGTCCGTTTCAGCGTCACAAACTTTTTGTTTTCACACCAGAAGGCTCTTAACAATCTTTATGTTATGAAAGGATACGAAAATAAAAAATAATCTTATTTGGTTCTTATTTTATTTGATCAGATCAAAAAGAAACTTTGGGATTGCTGAATCATAGAGGAAATAAATATATAACGTAACGGAGCCATCATAGTATTTTTTAACTTCTCCGAAAGGAAGGGTGGTAATTGGATCATTTACCGATCTGGATCTGACAGATCCTACATTTTTCGATGGCAGGTAAAAGTCAATTCCATTGTAGAGCCGTATGCAATTCGCAAAAGATGCCTGTACGGTTGTTCAATTCTATCTTTTTTTCTTGTTATTCTTTATCTCTTCTCTTCGACTCATCATACGAGATAGAGAAATCATTTATTATGTTATATCATCAGGGTAATGATCCATCAACCGGCTGCCGCTTTTTATGAGGCACAAGCCGGAGAATTTGTCATGGAAGCGGAAGAACTACTGAAACTGCGCGAAATCATCACAAAGGTTTATGTACAAAGAACGGGCAAACCCTTATGGGTTGTATCCGAAGACCTGGAAAGGGATGTTTTTATGTCAGCAACAGAAGCCCAAACTCATGGAATTGTTGATCTTGTAGCGGTTCAATGAAAAAAGAAAGGATTTCGTGCAAATCCGTGATTTGAGATCTTCTTACCGGGTTTCATTTTCATTAAATTAAATAAAATGGGGGTAATTCATAATCATCCGGTTAGGATCGATCTAAACCAGTACATTATGTATATGATTCAGCATGCCAACTATTAAACAACTTATTAGAAACACAAGACAGCCAATCAGAAATGTCACGAAATCCCCCGCTCTTCGGGGGTGTCCTCAGCGCCGAGGAACATGTACTAGGGTGTATGTGCGACTCGTTCAGATCATGGACTGGGACGAAAAACAACTTTTCCAGTATCAATGATCAGTACCAGTGAATAGAATGGAAGAACTCCATTCACTATCTAAACTAAAAAAAAAAAAGATCTATCATATTCCCCTATTGTGTATTGTGTATGAAATTTATGGTTTCCGTCGGTGCAAATACAATCACCTAAATTTAAGATAATAAGCAATTCCCCATTGGCAAAAGGGTTATCCATTAAGCGGGGAAAATCAGCAGAAAGATTAGGCTCCCACTCTTGCAAGAACGGACTAACAGGGTCAGCTACTTAGCTAACCTTCATAATTAAATACCGTTACTGTATAGGTAGATCTCATTGTGAAAGACCTATTACTGGATAATTCATGGGTAGAGCCAAAGAGTGTGAACTGTACAAGTTACCAATAAGATTTATTAAATGAAGGAAGGAGCTCCGGTGTATAGAAAGGACCTCACCGTTTAAGAAGTAACCATAGAAACGATGGAACCCACTATTTCTTTATCCATTTAATTTCAAATTGACTACTTTTTTAGTTAATTTACTATGTTTTTGATACCTAGTATCAATACTATTTCTTATTTCGAGGTGAAATGCATAGAAAAAAGAAAAAAAAAATCGTGGTCGGGAAGGTTATAGTAGCAAAAGCCATTGGAATTTTTATTTTATACATTGGAAGAATCCGCTTTGTTATTAATAGACCAGGAAAGGGTACAAGGATAACTGAAAGAAAGGAAATCAATTAGTTATTCATCAAAGTTTCATTTATTCAATGACCAGAACTAGACGAGGATATATAGCTCGTAGACGTAGAACAAAAATTCGTTTATTTACATCAAGCTTTCGAGGAGCCCATTCAAGACTTACTCGAACTATTACTCAACAGAAAATCAGAGCTTTGGTTTCGACTCATCGGGATAGAGATCGGCAAAAGAGAGATTTTCGTCGTTTGTGGATCACTCGGATAAATGCAGTAATTCACGAGAATGGGGCATCCTATAGTTATAGTAGATTTATACACGATCTGTACAAGAGGCAGTTACTTCTTAATCGTAAAATACTTGCACAAATAGCTATATCCAATAGGAATTGTCTTTATATGATTTCCAATGAGATCATAAAATAAAGAGATTGTAAAGAATTCACCGGAATGATTTAATGATTTAAATAAATGGAGTTCCCCGGAGAATGAACTCCGGGAAGGTAGATTCTAAATTAGTATGATAAAATATGATAAAGTCGTCAAAATGAAGGAATATGTTCAATAAAAAAAAAAGGATTTCTTCTTCTTCCCCGATTATTTTTGTTTCTTACAACACAACAATCAAATCTCGATTCTTAGATTTTTCGAACAAAACATCAAATCCGCGTTTGAGTTCGAATTGGAATTTCGATTCAATTGAAGAGTAAGCCTATTTAGTTCTGGTTCTAAGACCAGTAGTTCTAGCGGTCGACTCGGTTCTTTCAAATTGTTTCTCATTATTAAGAAAAGGTAACGAAGATAAAATACGAGCTTGTTTTATAGCAATAGTAATTAATCGTTGTTGTTTCAAAGTCAATCTATTCACTCGTCTAGATAATATTTTTCCTTGTTCACTAATAAATCGACTAATTAAACTCATGTTTCTATAATCAATTCGATCCCCCGATTGGATCGGGGGCAAACGCCTACGAAAAGATCGCTTGGATTTAAGAAAAGGTCGCTTGGATTTATCCATGGTTTGTTTATTCCTTATCCCGAAAATCCTATTTCGTTCGGATCAAAAATGAATTAGAATTCAGAAATAGGATTTGGTTTATTTCTATTTAAATATATGTTATATATATTATATAATATTATATACTATATTATTTTACTATATTATTTTTACTGTTCCTTGGAAGGGTGACACACAGGCCCTCGGTTCGATCTATTTTTTTATCTCCCCATGAATCGTATGTTTATAACAATAGGGACAGAATTTTTGCAATTCCAATCGACCGGGCGTATTGTGTCGATTTTTTTCAGTAATATATCTGGAAATGCCTGTTGATTCCTTATTAACACCGCCTCGTACACAATTAGTACATTCCAAAAGAACCCTTATTCGGGCATCTTTACTCTTGGCCATGAACCTCCTTTGTTTTTTTTTTATTCATTCAAGTCTTCTATTTTCGATCCGAAGAAAGTAAGGAAAAAAAATAGAAGTTGCTAACTCAAAATCCAATTATGATATGAAGGATTTCGTTGTAATCAATATCAATAGAGTAATAGTAAATAATAAGTAATACAATGATTTCTAACTATAACTATATTTCTAATCGCAGTACAGTATTTAATTTAAGGATCTTGTATGATACTCTTGCACTAGACCAACATTTACATTTACGTTTTCCCTCTATTCTTAATTTGATTCGAGTCTGAACCCGAGTTTCGCTGAGGTTAAATCCACTTTTATTCTTTCTCTTACTCCTCCCTTATAAAATTCTAAAAAAGAGAAAAAAAGAGGAGGGGGAAAGGAATTAGTCACAGATATTTGATTGTATCTCTAATATTCTTCACCCCTTCTCATGTTAATTAAAAAAAGGGAATGTCAACGCATCCGGGAATAAACGATTAATCTCTATCAATAGACCTGCTAAGGACCCGAACCATATAGTACTTAGTACCGGTGCCGTGGAAAGATATGTTTTTAGATCTCGCATTTAAAATCCTCCTTATTTATTGTAATACATAATGGTAATACATATATGATCAGATGCATATGGACCACTTGTATTTGTACACAGAATTCCCGATTCAAATTGAAGATTCGCTAGATAAGATTTTCTTTTTCTTAAAACATAAAAAGAAGTTTCTTTACTCCTGAGCATTCCCCAAAAATATTCATTTATTTTTTATTTCATTTTTAGGGTGGGTTTCATATTTTATATGTATATAAGTCTTTTATTATTATATGTTAATATATAATAATATGATAAAAAAAAAAAGAAGAAATGGGAAGAAAAATTGTGTATATCAATGGAGGAAATAAGGATGTGGAAAACAAGACAGGTATTCTCTACAATGACACTGTAGACCAATTGAAAGGGATGTAGCGCAGCTTGGTAGCGCGTTTGTTTTGGGTACAAAATGTCACGGGTTCAAATCCTGTCATCCCTACCTATTACTTCTCCTCTGAGCAGTAACGAAGAATCAATTGAGATCAATTAAAATTGGATATACATAATTTTTCATTTTATGATACTATAATAGTATATGCATACAAGATGTGTTGGAGTTACAAAAAGAATCCTTTTCTTTATAGTCTTATCTATTGTGATAAGAAAACGCTCTTAGTTCAGTTTGGTAGAACGTGGGTCTCCAAAACCCAATGTCGTAGGTTCAAATCCTACAGAGCGTGATTCCGTTTTTGTTAGTTGGAATTACACTGAACTAACTTCACTAACTTGAACAGCAATCTGAATTTGACCTCCTGTGGATTAAAGAATAAAGAAAAGAGGAGGTCAATCAAAAAAAGAGATGTTAATTAATCAAAGGTCCAACTGATCACCACGTCTGTATTGTAAATATGCAGTTACGAATAATCCAGCCAAAGTAATAGGAATTAGACCTAAGACGATTCCAAATAGAAAAACTTCAATCATTTCATTTCAATTTGTTTGAAAAGGGGAAAAGAGAGGTAATATCTATCCCTAAATCTTAATCCGAATTGCCCATGAATCGCAATGACCAAGAATTGGCAATTGACACGGTAAGGAACTCATAGAATACATGGAATCTCACGGAAAGGTTTCTCTTTATGAATTGTTTATTCGATTAATTTCAAATAAGTCGTATCTTGCTTAGACCAATAAATAGGACTGAGGTTATAGTTGAAGCCGCTAGTAGAAAACCGAAATAACTAGTTATAGTAGGCATGAAGGAGCTAAATGAAATATGTTCTTTATTATACATATGTTTATAAAGCACTTACCTAAGTTTCCATTTTTGCGAGATACGAGGATAAACAAAAATACCAATTGAAAGAATAAGTTAAATTGAAAGTTTTTGATTCATCAATCAATTATTATAGGCGGCACTAACAAAGATAGAGTGACAGAGGTATAAAAAGAAATCGATTCATTATCTGTGGCATCTACCCATACCGTGATTCCGAATCAACAGATTCATTGAGCAACTCTTGAGTAAACTAATAATAAAATAAGAACTGTGCCGTGTAACTTCATTCAAAAATGAAACTTTCTTTGCGTCACTATGAAACAAAATTAGAAAATCATTTCTATTTTGATCATTTCTTTTTTAATTGTATCGAATACATTTTATATTTTGGAACGAAGAGTGCCCTTATAACAATAAAATCTTTTCTTTTACTTTTTACTTTAATTTTAACTCATTAGATTCAATAGTAGGTTCATTCACATAGTATCTCGAATGAGAAAAAAAAAAAGATATCGCACGATCAGATCACTCGAAAAAATAAAATCTGTATTTTGGTTCAATTAGATTCTAAAAAATTCCTATTATCTTTTCCTTTATAGGTTCCACATTTTGTCTTTCCATATTATAACTTCTAGTTAGGTAGTTAGGTCAAGAAAGAACCCTTAGATCTAATACAACAATGCGTGCTTCGCGAATATTGATTGTTCCCATTATTTTATTCATTGTTCTCTTTCTTTCATCGAATACTATCTACTACTGTTACTTGTTATTGGATAACTAAGAAATTCTTTA